TGATTATGATTAAAAAGAAAATATACATAGATATTGATATTTCACTTAATCTATTTATTAGATTAGAAATTTGTATATTTTTTATTTGTCTATCTTATATAGATAATTATGTATTCTATTTCTATATAGTATATAGAAAATAGTATATAGAAATTCATAGAGAATTCTAAATTTATAGATAATTATTTCCATTTTTAGTTTTAGTCTATTTTTAGATAATGTTCTTTTAATCTTATAACAAGTCTGTATTTATTATGATTATTAGATCAGATCGCTTAAAATTTAGAAATCAAATAATATAAATAATATAAAATAAAAATCTTCGCGGGCGAATATTTACTCTTTCAATATTTACTTCATTTGTAGGGTTAACCCATGACCTCTCAGAATAAATGGATTGTCTCTTGGTTCGTTTCGCCATCCTACCCAATAAATCATTAAGATTCGTTTTCAATAAAATCTTATATATTCATAGGTTCCATCGTTCCCATCGCTTTTCGATTAATGGTTAGGTCTTAATTATACAATGGAGCCCCTCCCTAATGAATTTGTTTTTGAGTCAATGTTCTTAGTCTTTATTGGCCCGAGGCTCTTGATTTTTTTGTTCTATGAATGGGATTCATTTAATTATGAATCAATCGATATTGATGCTTTATTACATTGGCTTTTATGATATGACCTATAGACCTTACACATATTGGAATCCTATATCATTCATATTCTTTTTCTCTCTTTCTCTCATCCTTCCATTTATCTGCATAATTTTTTATTTTGCTTTACAATTCATAATCAGATTGGTTTTTAGTTTATTTATGCAAAAAAGATTTCAATTGCTACAATGAAATGACCAATAGATTCTATCTTGACTTTGACTGCTTTTTTTGATCCAGATCCAGATAATGTGAAGCGATGAGTTGGTTATAAATTCTATATTTATACTTATTAATTCATTAGTTCATAGTATGCATTGGTCTGTTTTTTTTTTATTTTGACCTTTGAAAAACCAACGAGTCACACACTAAGCATAGCATATTAAATAATCAATCGAATTTTTTATTTTATTCAACCTTATAGAATTAGAATTCTTTCATTCTTTTTTTTGGCCAAAAAAAAGAATGAAAGAATTTGTCATTTTTTGTTCTATCAATGAATAGAATGTAAAGACAAGTTAAGTAAGGGTTTACTATTCCTCGTCTACAAATATCCAAATTTTTATACCTAAGACCCCATAAATAGTTCTAACTGTATAAGAACAATAATTAATTTTAGCTCGAAGAGTTTGTAGAGGAACCCTGCCCTCTCTAACCCATTCGGCGCGTGCAATTTCTTTTCCATCAAGACGCCCTGCAATTTGTACTTGAATTCCTTTTGTATTGCTCTGCTCAGTTAATTCAATAGCCTTTTTCATTGCTTTACGAAATGAAACTCGATTCTTTAATTGTCCGGCTATAAATTCTGCAAGAACATTCGGGTGCATGTAAGGGTTTTCAATTCTTGTAATGGAAATGTTGAGTTTTCGGTTCATACAATTAAGTTCTTTTTGTACATTTATCTGTAATTCTTTGATCCTTTTAGGTTTACCTTCTGTTAAAAATTTTGGGAATCCTAAATAGATTATAACTTGAATCACATCGATTCGTTTTTGAATCTCTATATGTCCAATTCCTTCAACACCAGAAGAAATTTTCATATTTTTTTGTACATAATTTTTGATACAATTTCTTATTTTTTGATCTTCTTGCAGACCCTCAGAAAAATTTTTTGGTTGTGCAAACCAAAGAGAATAATGATCTTGGGTTGTACCAAGTCTGAAACCAAGTGGATTTATTTTTTGTCCCATAATCCCCCACTAGTATATATATCATCAAATGTCATATGTGTGTACTTAGTTTTATTTATCCTTATACGTCTCGGTTTTTTTAAGTATATGTTATATTTTTCATATTCTTCGTAGAAAATCTTCTTCATATTCTTCATATGATATATCCTCCAATACAATACTTATATGGCAAGTCGGTCTTTTTATCAGATAACTTCGTCCTCGAGCCCGAGGTTTAAATTTTTTCATAGTAGCACCTTCGTTGACTTCGGCTTTGCTAATGACTAAACTGGCTTCGTTCAAACCCATATTGTGACTAGCATTGGCTGCTGCGGAATAAACCAATTTAAAAATGGGATAACATGCTCGATAAGGCATTAGTTCGAGTATCATAAGTGTTTCCTCATAGGAACGTCCACGAATCTGATCAATTATTCTTCGCGCTTTGTGAGCAGACATAGATATATAGAACCCTGAAGCGGATGCTTCATATGGGTTCTTTTTTCTCTTCTTTATCATAGGGTTTACTTTACCTCTTACTCTTAATCTTAATTCTTACTCTTAAAATTGAATAAAATATAAAAAGAAATATAAATAATAAACTAATAATGAATAATAAACTAATAATGAACGATAAGCATCTATATTTTCCTTTTCAAATTCTAATATTTATTAATTATT